ATATAAAGGACACGACGAGCATAAATACCCTCTTTAACTTCTATTCTGACAGACTGAATATCTTTTATAAGGAATCGGAGGAAGATGCGACGATTTTTTCCAGGAAATCCCCAACGAAAAATACACACTATTCCTTCTTTTCTATCGAATCGATCATAACCACTACCTACATTCCACGAAATTGTGCACCACAAATAGGAGCTAATAAAAAGACCGGCGATCCCATAGAAAGACATCACGATCCCTTGTGGAAAAAAAAGAATTTGCTGAGACGGAAATAAAGATATCAAATTTCTACCAAGATAACTAGAAGTTCCAACCAATAAGAATCCTAATGAACCTAAAAAAAGGATAATGGCCCACCAGAAATTACTTGCTTTTCGAGACCCCATTATAGGTTCTATCCATATATGTTCTGATCGCCAACTCATACTTGATCCAGTTGTATTTTATTGAAATTGAGAAAAGACCCCAAATGAATTTGACTTTACTCTTTTTGTTTCCGAAGTAACTCTCATCAACTAGCACTAGTTTGATGTGAACCTTTAGGAGTCATTCATCAAATTGGTTAGATCTAAAATCTAAAATAATAACAGACCTTTCATATGATCCTACTATAGATATCGACATACATATAGATACGCTGACTTTACATTTCAGCCATCCGGCGATCCTGATCTATTTGAAAATAGCTAAAAGTCATTTACCCATATAGCATTTTCTGCAGGCATAAGAGCTTTTCTTTTATGTTCGGTGGAAGCCACATGTTATATCATATTCCACGAAATAGATATCTGTGTTATGATACAAGTCTAAGTTTGAAAAAAAAAAATGGATGAGATTGGATCCCATCGGATCTACACAATCTTGTTTTTTTGAACATGAAGAAATAAAGAAGCCATTGCAATTGCCGGAAATACTAGGCCTATTAAAGGCACAAAAATAGAGGGAAGGTTGAGAGTTATCATAGAATGGGTACCTCGATTTACTATTTTATTTTTACCTGTTTTTATTATTTAAAATGATAAAGATATCTTATAATAATTATAATTAAGAATTGGAATTCTTATTAATTCGTAGATATGGTAGAAAATTACTATCTATAGATAATGCTATAGATAATGAAAATCGAATTCAAAATTAAATTTAGTATATATAAGTATATAGTGAGTATATATAATATATCTCTAACTGAGTATATATACTAAGCACAAGGAATGTCGAACTAAATAAATGGACCTATTCATGGTTTTTCTACATGAAAGATATATATGATAATCGACTTTCATATTATTCTTCTTTTCTTCGTCTTTTGTTCTTGTCTTCTAATTTAATAAAGAAAAAGTTTCTTACAAATTAAAGTTTCTTACAAATTATCGAAAGATTCGTTAGAATCCAATCCAACCGGGATTTCTAGTCAAAATGGGATTCTCGGAAGATATAGAAAGATGTAAAACTCTATTCTATATTTTCATTATATATACATATGTAAGACGGGAATAGGAAATTCGTTTTATTCGCCTAATTTCATGAAAAGAAGAATTCACTCTTTTATTTTGTTGATAGAGGGTTGTTGATTACTAATCAACAATATAGGTAAAAAAAAAAGAGTTATCCGAAACTTTTGATTCTTTCTACAAGTAGATCTTATGTCACCAAATAAAACTCAATTCTTTTTATTTTTACTTGGATTCCTATAAACTAACTACTTGTTTGCTACAAATAAAATAATTGAACTTAATGTTCTACTTGATTGAATTTTGATTCAAAGGAAAGAAAGCGTGGAGCTGAAATAATTCACTTAGAACGCTTTTTAAAAGATTACGTGGTACGATTAGATCGAATAAGCCCTTCTGGAATAAATATTCAGCCGCTTGTGAACCTTCAGGTACTGTTTTATTTAATGTTTGTTCAATTACTCTTTTACCTGCAAATGCAATGTAGGCATTGGGTTCAGCAATAATGATATCCCCCAACATACCAAAACTCGCTGTCACCCCACCAGTAGTAGGAGATGTAAGGATTGATACATAGAATAACTTTTTATTTGATTGATAATCATATAAAGCAGAAGAGATTTTAGCCATTTGCATCAAGCTCAAACTTCCTTCTTGCATGCGTGCCCCCCCGGAAGCACACACTATAATAAGAGGTAGAAATTTCTTAGTAGCGTACTCAATCAAACGTGTGATTTTCTCCCCGACTACGGATCCCATACTACCCCCCATAAACTGAAAATCCATAACCCCAAGTGCTACGGGAATACCGTTTAGTTGACCTATGCCTGTTTGAACAGCCTCAGTTAATCCTGTCTTTCTTTGATAAGAATCAATACGATCCTTATAAGGCTCCTCCTCCGAATGAAATTCAATGGGATCCAGAGAGACCATGTCTTCATCCATAGGATCCCAAGTACCTGGATCAATCGAAAGTTCGATTCTATCTGAACTACTCATTTTCAAATGATATCCACATTGTTCACAAATATTCATTTTTGATT